AATTATTATATATATCATGAGCAATACGGAAATGGATCGAGTAATCTCTTCCTTTATCCAAGAAAAAGCATTTCTAGTTTGCATGGTCCAATCATTGATCCTCAAAATTTCTACAATAAGATTAGGTAGGTTACTGGCATAGTTCCCTATCCATGATTCTGCTATTTACTGAAATAATTTTCCTAGAATCTAGGAAGAATACGAGTAGAAAGAAATAAGTAAAATTTTGAATGTTTAGCTTTTCTATAAAAAAAACAAACTTTATAATATAATTGTCTCAGTGGATCATTTTTTCAGTCATTCATTGAATGATAAATCACTACAAGCGACGGAGATACCCGATTTAAATAACGGAAAATCCAGTATTTAAAAATTGTATCTAAAATGACTGGAAAAGTGGAAACAAGACCAGATATAATTTGATCATTCTGAGTAAATCCAAAATCTTTATAGACAGAACCAATCATTAGTTCCCAACCATGAGTCGAATGGAATCCTATACATAAATCTGTTAATAAAAGAATAGAAAAAGCTTTTATTGTGTCACTTAAGTTATATATAAATTCTTGAACCCAAGAATTAAGAATAAGGAGTTGTTGATTACCCAGAATAGAATAACCACTTAGAATAAGGAAATAGATTAGATTTGTCGAGAAGTGCAAAATCATATGGATACAATCTTGGTTGTGCGTCTTGATCAATTGGATGCTTTCTTTGTAGATTCCGATACGAAGGTTTTCTAAAGGTGTTTCCGGGTATTCCTTTAGCATTTCATCCAAAAGGAAGAGTTCCTCGAACTCTATGAATTTGTTTAAAATACTTTTTTCTTTAATGAGATTCAAGAAAATTTCGGATTCTTTAGTATTCCACAAATTTGTAACCCAAGATTCCAGACTTTTATTAAATGTTAAAGAGATGCACCAGGGCAAAAAGACTATAGATGTAAGACATAGAAGGGGGATTAATGCTTTCTTTTTTGCCATTTGTCGTCTTTAATGAACTCAGCTTCATCTCATTTGTCAACTATATATGATAATAATATTTCTATCAAGCATAAGTTCTATTACCAGTAATAGAACCCATATATATCCATTTCGAATTTTTTCATAGAAATGGATTATTTATTCTCGCTTTTTTTTTTATACAATTATTTCCAATGGTACATCCAAGAATGCGGACAAGTCCCAAGCTGTTTGTAAAATGTTCCGTGGAGTCCTATCATAATAATCATCAACAAGAGTCAAGGGAATGTCCCCCTGTTCTCTGGTGTGCATATAAAGGACACCACTAAGAGGTTCTGGGTTATCGAAAAATTGGAGGGCCAGAATATCTTCCACACGGACTTTGGAAAGAATACGACGATTTTCTCCGGGAAATCCGTAACGAAAAAAACGCACCATTCCATTTTTTTTATCGTAAAGATTATAACCACTACCCACATTCCACAAAATTAGAAGCCACCAATGAAAACTTACAAAAAGACCTGAGATTCCATAGAAAGTCAGCGTGACCCCTTGTGGCAAAAAAGGAACTAGAAATTCGGACGAATTGAAAGAGAAAAAATTCCGACCATAATAACTGGAAGCTGAAATAACTAAAACCCCTAATGAACCTAAAAGAGTGAAAGAAGCCCAGAAGAAATTGATTGGTTTTCGGGCCCCAGGTACAGTGTAGAGCCATGCGTCTTCTGCGAAGCGACGCATAAGGTGTCCAGACCCCCAAGAAATTTGTTGTTGAACATAAACCAATAAACCAGCCGTTACAATTAATACTAGGACCACTAAAGGAAAAAAAACATCTATCATAAAATGGGTACCTCAATTTTATATTTGTACCTGTTCTTTTTTATTGATTGTTAGATTAATTTAATATTTTATTTAGATAGTTCAAATTAGATTAGATATATATTAAATTCAACCTAAACCCCCTTTTTATTTTAAGGCTTATATGATATTAGTATTTTCCTTTTGTGTTTTTTTAATAGAAATAGAATATTATAATTAAGTTATTATTATTAAAAAATGGAACCGAATAACAAATCCAAGGAAATAAATTTGACTTTATCTAAAAAAAAATATATGCGATTTGTCCCTACTGCCCATATCTAAAAAATCTTATTTTTTTGAACATAAAGAAATAACGAAGCCATTGCAATTGCCGGAAATACTAGGCCCACTAAAGGCACAAAAACGGAAGGTAAGTTTATCATAAAATGGGTACCTCAATTTTATATTTGTACCTGTTCTTTTTTGTTAATTGTTAAATTAATATTTTTTTTATTATTATATTGTAATAAAGATAGTCTATAATCACTAGAATTAATTCATATAGACTTATACTAAGTATAGCTAAATCAACATATATGAATAGATAGTAGATAGATAATAATTACATATTAAATATAATTATATATAATATATATTATATTATTACTCTATATATTGAGTATACATAAAAAGTCCTATAATATATATATTAATTAATAGAATATATATAATATAAAATAAAATAGAATATAATAAACGAAAATATTTAGAATATTTATTTATTAAGAATCATAAAGTACAAAATACAATAATAATTATATTAAATAATTCCTTTATCTTTCCAAAAAAATGAATTCAATTCTTTTCTTTGGAATTTGACTCTAATTCTTATCTTTATTGGATTACAAGAAACTAAATAACTAACTACTTACTCGCGAAAAAAACATTTAAGAGTCTGCTTTATTTCTCATTTTGAGTCAAAGGGACGAAACCATGCAACTTAAATAACTCGGTTAGAACGTCCTTTAAGAGATTACGTGGTACGATTGAATCAAATAAGCCCTTTTGGAATAAAAATTCAGCCGATTGTGAACCTTCGGGCACTTCCTTATTCAACGTTTGTTCAATTACTCTTTTACCCGCAAATGCAATGTAAGCATTTGGTTCAGCAATAATGATATCCCCCAACATGCCAAAACTAGCTGTCACCCCACCAGTAGTAGGAGATGTAAGTATCGGTACATAGAATAACTTTTGATTCATTTGATAATCATATAAAGCAGAAGATATTTTAGCCATTTGCATTAAGCTCAAACTTCCTTCTTGCATACGTGCTCCTCCGGACGCACATACTAAAATAAGAGGTAAACGTTGATTGGTAGCATATTCGATCAACCGGGTTATTTTCTCACCGACTACGGATCCCATACTTCCCCCCATAAACTGAAAATCCATAATACCGATTGCTAAAGGAATACCGTTTAGTTGACCTGTGCCTGTTTGAATTGCCTCCATTAATCCTGTCCTTTTTTGATAAGAATCAAGACGATTTTTATAAGGTTCCTCTTCCGAATGAAATTCGATGGGATCCACAGAGACCATGTATTCATCCATAGGATTCCACGTACCTGGATCAATCAAAAGTTCGATTCTATCTGAACTACTAATTTTCAAATGATATCCGCAGTGTTCACAAATATTCATTTTTGATTTCAAAACTTTCTTATAATTTAATCCATAACAATTTTCGCATTCAATCCACAAATGTTTATATTTTTGCGTCTCCTCGAAATTATTAGAACTTTCTAAATAACTAGCATTTGAATCATTCGTGCTAGTTATTATACTAGTACTCTTGCTTTCACCACTATTGCTGACCTTACCAAAAAAGTAACTGTTAAAGTCATTGTATTTGACACTATCACCTAAAATGTAACTATCAATACAGATTTGAGAACGAAGATAACTCTCAATGCAACTATTAAAGTTATTATTCCAATTAGATTTTATATCATAAATGTAATGATCATTATTATTATTCCTCTTAGAACCATTCTTCAAATAGCTAGAATTTTTAGAAATAGAGAAAAAACTTTCCGGTTCATTTAGAAAAGAATGATTATTCTCAATCTCCAAAATGTTATTTTCAATAGCAAAATATATGGAATAACTCTTCCTCTTACTATCCCTAACTAAAAAAGTTTTATCAGATAGTAAATTCCGTATGTTACTGCCATCCACTAAATAATCAAAATAGCTGTAACTAGAATTAGCACTATTATGCCAACTTTGAATGTTTTTATCCATATCCGTTTAAAATAGAGTTTTTTTCCTCTATTTAGATGAAAATATATAGAAATATAATATAATAGATGAATAGTCATTCAATGAAACTTCATTGAGTGATTATCAATTTATTTTTTCATATATTATAACTTCTATCTATTATTTGTATTTTATTTTCATTTGTAAGATAAAAAAATCTATTTTTTTTTATGGTTATAGAAAACAACATTCTATGACTATGAAAAGAACAAGAAATCAAAAAATAGGTATTAGGTATGAAGAAAACAAGAGAACAGGGGGATCAAAGAGTTCTATAAATCTATGATAGAAGTTATTCTTATTAAAACCCTCTTAATTTCATTTTCATTAATTGAATTTGGTTTGTTGATTAGGGCAAAGTTCCATAAAAGTTCCTGTAGGTTGAGCGCCTTTTTCAAGGACATTTAGAATAAAGGGAATATTTCAATAAGTTTGATTCTTTATTGGATTATAAAAATCCACTTTCCGAATTAGACTATGGATGGTTTCCTTTTTTCTTATTCTTTTTTTTTCAAAATGTGGAGACAGTTTGAAAATGGTATTTACGTCTTCCAAGATCCTTTAGCTTTTTCTTGAATCTTTGGGTTTATATCTTACTTCGGGGTTATTTAATTGTTTCAAAAATGACAGCAACATATCACCCATTTTGTTTCTTTCAAATTACATGATCAATCCCTATCCCCCAAACAATGAATGAGTTCTAGTGGAACAGAACAAACAATGTCGAGCCAAAAGCATCCCGATTTATCTAATCTAATTTATATAGATATAATTTATATAGATTAAGATATAGAATATCTTTTATTCTACTAGAAATAATGGCGGATGTCAGAATCCACTGTGCTTTTTAGCACATCGTTTAAAACGATGTTTTACCATAAAATTCTTTTTAGTTAGATCTGGTATTTAATGGATTCTGAAATTGTGCGTAGTCATTTATTCAATAAATATATTTAATATTTAAACTATTATCCACAATTATTACAATAAAAATATAATATAATAATAGAAATATAAGATTTGAATAAAAAAGACAAAAAAATTGAGTCGCTTATGAATCTACATCTACATATTCATAAGGTATTCACTTTAGATTAGAGACGAATGAGAAAAAAGGGGGGAGTAATCTTTATTCACATATACAAGACAATACAATTTGTATCCAAATTAGTATATATCATGAATAAATATGATCTGGGACGGAAGGATTCGAACCTCCGAATAACGGGACCAAAACCCGTTGCCTTACCGCTTGGCCACGCCCCATTTTCGATTCGACACTAATAAATACTATTATTGGTTGTTCGTCAATTCCAAGTCTAAAGTTATTCTATAGAATAATCTGATCTTATTTTATTCATTTTTTTTATTTTTAGTACTCAGTTATTCATTTATGAATATTCATAAATATGAATTTATAAGAAATATGAATTGAATATCCATATTTTAATTATTTCTATTTCAATTATTATATTATCCATTTTGAAAATTATTTTCTATTTTTTTATTATATTATATAGATTATATAGAATAGAAAGATAGATAGAAAGATATAGAATAAAAATATTAATCTAGATATATATTTCATATATTCTTTTTTTATAATATAATTTTTTAATATTGAATTGAATTCTTAATATACTTGTATAATCAATTTAAATTATATTAAATTAATTAAATCATATAATATATATATAATATAAATTAATATAATAAAATACAATAAAAAAAAAAGCAAAAATACAATTCATTTTTTTAAAGAACAACATTTTTGTTATGCTTAATATCTTTAGCTTGGTCTGTATTTCTATTCACTCTGCCCTTTATTCAAGTAGTTTTTTCTTGGCGAAATTACCTGAAGCTTATGCTTTTTTGAATCCAATTGTAGATATTATGCCAGTAATACCCCTATTCTTTTTTCTCTTAGCTTTTGTTTGGCAAGCTGCTGTAAGTTTTCGATGAGATCTGTAATTTGATATTGAATAATTTCCTAAAAAAATTCAGAATTTATTCGAAAACAAAAATCCCAACATTTTAATATTTTATAAAATCAGATAAGTCTTACAGTGTGAATCCTTGATTCCAATATTGAAATTTTTTGTAATTATTGGTAATGGTTATATAAAGGTTGGACTCTTACTACAAATAAATTTCCTAATTTTTTTATTTCCTCGAAATCACTGTATTTCTTAGAAACTTAGTATCAAAGGAAACATAATGTGAAATAAAAGAGAATCTATTCTCTTTCTCTGTCGTTTTTTTTTTTATAATCTTGGAGATTTTGTAATGCTTACTCTAAAACTATTTGTTTACACGATAGTAATTTTCTTTGTTTCTCTTTTCATTTTCGGATTCCTATCTAACGATCCAGGACGTAATCCAGGACGTGAAGAATAAGAAAATCTTTTTTGTTTTATATTTTTTCCTTACTTGTGCTGGATTTAAAAATATTTTTCGCTTTTCTATCTATTTTACATATTTAACTAGTAAAAACAATTAAAAAAACTAGGAAGGAAAACAAAAAAAAAGAAGCTCCATCAGTTCAAAAGAAAAAAATGCCAAATAATCAATCAATGGAAAAGGAAAGAGAGGGATTCGAACCCTCGGTACAAAAATTCGTACAACGGATTAGCAATCCGACGCTTTAGTCCACTCAGCCATCTCTCCCTAATTCAAAAAATTGAATTATTATGTTTATTTTATGTTACATCTGATAAACAAAAAGTAGGACTTGAAAAAAAAAAGCCTTCTTTATATCTTATCTCTGTTTTTTCTATTTGATTTTTATTCATTATGATATATAGATATTTTCAATAACTATTCATTATTATAGATTTTATTCTATTTTTATTTTCTTTTTTATACAAGCAGAGCCTAGCTAGGTACTGGCATGGCTCTTTTTTTTCCCATGAATACTGGATAAGAACGATTTTTTTGAATGTATTTGAAAAAAAAACTTGTAAAAAACTTGTAATTAATTTAAGCATGATCAAACAGAAATAAAAATGACTTTTTGATTCCTATGATATAAAACCAAAATGAGATAAGATCAAAAAGTCATTTTTTATTACTCCTTCTTTTTTTTCGAGTAACGTATTAAAAAAAAAAGAATGGAACTGTGGATTCTTGCACAATGCATTTTTGTGTTATGAATTAAGTAATTATATAAAGATATATCTGTCAAAATAAAATACCTTCAGCAAAAACAAAATCCAAAAATGAGATTTGCCCCCTTTTCTTAATTTCATTAGGGGGCTCTTACGAAATATGACGGATTCCCTTGTTCGACAAAAGATCCTTTCATATACAATAATGGTATTGTAGCGGGTATAGTTTAGTGGTAAAAGTGCGATTCGTTCTAAGGACCCCTTAATAGTTAAGGGATCCCTTGCGTGATCCCTATCACGAT